GTAGTTCCCTCTCCTTGGCGCACAGGTAGTTTCCACCGATCTTTTTACTTGCGCTAGTGCGTATCACTGCCTTCTCGTGCACTCTCGCGCTTGGTGTGAAGCTATTCCCTGCCAATGCTTTCAAGAGGGGAATTGGCAATCTGCTGCTTTAAGCTAAGCGCGCAGTGGAGGCCTGGGCTTTAGCTCACCTTTAGCCAAGCTGCGATAAGTGCGTTCAGTGATTCTTGTACGCTAATAGATGTGATTGCCTGGGTTAAGGTGTTCTCGCTGATTAACCCTGAGGTCGATTAGCGTGACTAGCTTAAGTTGTTGCAATGTGCCCTTCCCTCTCCCTTTGCTTATCTAGCTTTATGTTGACGGTTGCCCCATCCGCTTTTATGCAACGGGTGTCAAACTACCCTTCCTCCAAGACAAGATTGAAGTTTCGCTCCAGAAAATGCTCTTTAGGAAAAGCCATTGGAACCGAGTATAATAGCCCCTATATATAAGGACTCAGAGCCTTTTGGAACTTCTTCCCCTCCCCTAGCCTAGAAGAAAGGCTTTCTTCGTCTGCTTGATCTGCTACGGATGCCCATTAAAAAGATTCATTCCCCGGTGGATTGATTTGGCTATTGCTTTTCAGCATCAAGCTTATCTAAGGGCTTTGGAACATTCATTTACTACATTCTCCTCCCACTGGCCATCCTGACAACAGCTGGTTTATGGCACCGGGCTAGCTCATGAAGAAGTCGAATCGGAGTTGTCCAGAATCAGATCTCCTCAGAGCACTATTCACCAGCCTTCCTTCGCCCGGGAATGGTGACAGTTGCTGCCTGCCTTGCGAAGCTTTGAGTCCTTTCCTCTCTAGATCTGACCTCGCCCAAAGGAAGGTGTAGGTAGCATAGCGAGATGCTTCACGCAATTGCGCGAAAGAATACCTAAGCTCAAGCAGCAGATACTACCACATACAGGAGAAGAAGCTCTAGCTCGAGCTATAGCGCTTATTAGGAATTGTCCAATTCAATTAATTCCAGGGCCCTTTTAACTAAGCGGGGAGAGTCACGAAGGGCTATTCTTCGATGGGGTATGATTCCACTTTCACCTTCCCAAAGGGATCAATGGTATACCGAACGAACGGAACTTTATTGCTCAAGTTGAGTTTCGTTAGGGACCGGGTCTACGTCACTTTAGAGGTGGGCTTACTTTCCTTCCCCACCCCCTTAACGACCATAAGCCTTCCCTTTATTGATGCAATGCCCCAAAGGAATTCAATTTCACTTCCAAAGTATGATAAAGCAGACACATCCGCATCAGCATCCGAAGAAACATCCGCAGAAGCATCAGCTGAAGCAGAAGAGGAGAAGTAGGACTTTCTTCCCAGAATCGGCTAAGGAAGAATTCAAGGAAGTCCATTACTGAGAGAAGTGGTGATCTCGTCTGATGGCTAGTCCGCTCCCACTACGCGCCGGAGTGCAGTAGATGAGCACCTTAGCGCGAAAGCTGTTGCTTGTTTCATGACTCTTCATCAGGTTAGCGCTTGACGTGCCTAGAGCGTCAGGTTGTTTCCGCGCTACCCCAACTTCCCAATCGAATGTTCATGAAAACTGCTAGTTGCCTTACTGGATAAGCTACTGAAGCCGTTTGCGAGTGTTTCGTAGTAAGCAGCTCGGCTCGCTACGGCAATAGGACGTGCTAGGTAGTTTGCTTGTTTCGGTCTCGCTCTTTGAACCGTGCCAATTGATGCGCCCTATTACGTAAGGGCATTGGCAACTTCAACGTTGGGCGGATGAGGCGTACTTCAAGTAGCATCATCTGTTTGCTCCTCCGTTTTCTTGCTGGATAGAAGGTCTTATTATCGCTTAGCGCTTGTGCTAAGGTGTGAAACAGATTGACCATAGGGAAAGGAAAAGACATCTTTCCCGAGTTTAGAGGTGAAGGAGATGCAGCAAGAGAGGAAGGAGACCTGGCCAAAGTACCAATTGGAACATATAAAGTAGGCTTCAAATAAAGTAGTTTGCTAACTGGCCGAATAGAAGTAGTGTAGTTCCGTCAGTTACTTAGGTAGAGTTACGTTCCGTAAGGGCCTAGCCTACTAGTAAAAAGGGGGCTTCAAAGCCTAATATCAAGTGTAGTCAGTGCCTACGCGCTAAGATCAGTAGTTGCCTTATTAGCCGAAGCTGAAGGAGATGAAAGAGAGATTGAAGAGTAAGCTTTTTGTGTTCCTTTAGGGACTCAGTAGATGCAGGATGTGCAACAGAGCGTAAGCGATGATCTGAAGAAGCAAAAGAATCAACATAAGCTGATGAAACGAGATCAACTAGATCAACTGATGATTCAACTGCCTTTACAGAATCTGCTGTAAAGGCAAGGATGGCAGATTCTGTAAACATTTTACGAGGTGATGGCAACTCGGTATGCGGAAGGATCATCACATCCAATAACTAATACCTTTCGTTGCCTGACAGTGAAGGTCTGTTCTGTTGTTGAAGCGTTAGGGAACGTCGAAGCTCGAGGCAAGTTG